CGTCTTAATACATATGCAAAAAAATTCATTATTGGCCCACCATTGATTAGAAGATTTCGCTTGTATGAATCGCTATTGGTTTGATACGAATAATGGCAATCGTTTCAGTATGTTAAGGATACAGATGTATCCACAATTCATTTAGAGTTACTTAATAGCCTATTTCTTATACCATATCTCTATCCCGTGAAATTCTCGAGCCGAAAGATGGATGCATATGCTGTGTTTCATTTTGCTAAATGATATAAATTAAATGGTGTATCAATAAATTGGATATAGCAATAAAAAAATCAGCAAAATTCTTTCTACTATTTTAGATAGAAGAAACATTTCTTCTATCTAAAATAGTAGAAAGAATTTACTCTTCTATCCAAATCCAATTTGCATTGATAAAATCAATCCAAATTCCAGTAGTAGATGAATAATTGCAAATTTTTGTGTGTACGAGATTAGAATAACTTCAAAATAACTGACATAATTTTGGATTTTTCCTGATCAGAAAAATATATGAAAAAGAAAGGAGGTAGAAAAATTTTGGGATTTATGGTTAAAGAAGAAAAAGAAGAAAACAGGGGTTCTGTTGAATTTCAAGTATTTAGTTTCACCAATAAGATACGGAGACTTGCTTCACATTTGGAATTACACAAAAAAGATTTTTCATCCGAAAGAGGTCTACGAATACTTTTGGGAAAACGTCGACGTTTGCTAGCTTATTTGGCAAAGAAAAATAGAGTACGTTATAAGAAATTAATCAGTCAGTTAAATATTCGGGAGCAGTAATTTAATCGTTCGAATTTTTTTCTTATTTTATTAGTAGTCTTATAGTAGTCTTAGATTTTGCATTTTGATGAGCCTCGTTTTGAGGAATTCATGGAATAATCCATTTTGATGGAATAATGAATTAAGGAAGAAAGGATATGAGTCTACCGCTTACAAGAAAAGATCTCATGATAGTCAATATGGGCCCTCAACACCCATCAATGCATGGTGTTCTTCGACTGATCGTTACTCTCGATGGTGAAGATGTTATTGATTGTGAACCCATATTAGGCTATTTACACAGAGGAATGGAAAAAATCGCGGAAAACCGAACTATTATACAATACTTACCTTATGTAACACGGTGGGATTATTTAGCTACTATGTTTACAGAAGCAATAACGGTAAATGCACCAGAATTCTTGGAGAATATTCAAATACCCCAAAGAGCCAGCTATATTAGGGTAATTATGTTAGAGCTGAGCCGTATAGCTTCTCACTTGTTATGGCTTGGGCCTTTTATGGCGGATCTCGGCGCACAGACCCCTTTTTTCTATATTTTTAGAGAGAGAGAATTAATATATGATCTATTTGAAGCTGCTACAGGTATGCGAATGATGCACAATTACTTTCGCATCGGAGGAGTAGCCGCGGATCTACCTTATGGATGGATCGATAAATGTTTAGATTTCTGTGATTATTTTTTACGCGGAGTTGTTGAATATCAACAACTTATTACACAGAATCCCATTTTTTTAGAGCGAGTTGAGGGGGTAGGTTTTATTAGCGGGGAAGAAGCAGTAAATTGGGGCTTATCGGGACCTATGTTACGAGCTTCTGGAATACAATGGGATCTTCGTAAAGTGGATCCTTATGAGTCTTACAACCAATTTGATTGGAAAGTCCAATGGCAAAAAGAAGGGGATTCATTAGCTCGTTATTTAGTACGAGTCAGTGAAATGAGGGAATCTATTAAAATAATTCAACAAGCGGTAGAAAAAATTCCTGGAGGACCTTATGAGAATTTAGAAGTCCGACGCTTTAAAAAAGCAAAGAATTCCGAATGGAATGATTTTGAATATAGATTTCTTGGTAAAAAACCTTCACCCAATTTTGAATTGTCAAAGCAAGAACTTTATGTAAGAGTGGAAGCCCCAAAAGGTGAATTAGGAATTTATCTAGTAGGAGATGATAGCCTTTTCCCCTGGAGATGGAAAATTCGTCCACCTGGTTTTATTAATTTGCAAATTCTTCCTCAACTAGTTAAAAAAATGAAATTGGCTGATATCATGACGATATTAGGTAGTATAGATATCATTATGGGAGAAGTTGATCGTTGAAATGATAATAGATAGGGTAGAGGTAGAAACTATAAATTCTTTTTCGAAATCGGAATTATTAAAAGAAGTCTATGGACTCATATCGATTCTACCCATTTTGACCCTCCTTTTGGGAATTACAATAGAGGTACTCGTAATTGTGTGGTTAGAAAGAGAAATATCCGCGTCGATACAACAACGTATTGGTCCTGAATATGCGGGCCCCTTGGGACTGCTTCAAGCTATAGCAGATGGGACTAAGCTACTTTTAAAAGAGGATATCCTGCCATCCCGAGGAGATATTCCTTTATTTAGCATTGGACCCTCTATAGCAGTCATATCAATTTTATTAAGTTTTTTAGTTATCCCTTTGGGATATCATTTTGTTTTAGCCGATCTTAGTATTGGTGTTTTTTTATGGATTGCCATTTCAAGTATTGCCCCTATCGGTCTTCTTATGGCAGGATATAGCTCAAATAATAAATATTCTTTTTCAGGCGGTCTACGAGCTGCTGCTCAATCCATTAGTTATGAAATACCACTAACTTTTTGTGTGCTAGCAATATCTCTACGTGTGATTCGTTAAAATAGGGTCCTTTTCCTATAAAATCCATTAACTATTTATCTTCCTTTTCTTATTCTCGGGTTGGTAAGTTAAACTAGATAGCTATATGAGTGAAACAAAACACCTTATAAATTTGTAGTAAAAAGAAAAATCTCATTTCCTACGTACAAGAAAAAAGTTGAAGTAAACATAAGCAGTGTAAACTCTTTATCCCAAGATTGATATTTTTTAATTAGTCATCATATCTTGAAGCGGGCAAGAATAAAGGATTCGGGATATGGAATTCCATTACTAGAAGATTCCTATTTATTACTATAACTTATAATCATAAGAAGAATCCATCAAAAGTTAGTGAAGGGTTAGGAACACTAAAGTACATAAAGGATTAAGAATGGGGAATCTAAGATATTAGAGATTTTGCCCCATAAAAGGAATCATAATAAGGACTTGAAATTAGTAGAAATTATCAAGTAGTACTTTCTTCGTATTCCGATCCAGAGTATGTTCCCATTCACTTGTTAAGGAAATGGCTATAAAGAACGAATTAACCCTTTAACCCTTTTTTCTTTTTAATTTTAAATACCCCCTTACCTAGGGAAAGAAGAGTAGGACAAAAGATGTGGAGTGCAATACAAAAAAATTTGAATTATTTCCTTACTCTATCCATATCCATAGAGAATTCCTTATGAACTAATACCCAAATCTTTTCATTTATTAATTGAATTCCTATAGCAAGTGTTTTATTCCAAGATTAAGTTATTACTGAACAAAGAAATAAATTAATTCTATTTTAAAGGATGAGATCAATTCAGAAGCGCTTTTTCTTATTCTAGCAGACAGAATTACTTTGGTCTAATTTAGGACTTTGCCATCTATTTTATTTTACCTAATTCTATCTACGCCCCGGGGGCTAATAACGAAACAGTCCTCTCTTTTTTCTGATCATAGAGAAGCCGTATGAAGCTAAGGTTTCACGTACGGTTTTGGAATAGCGGTGGGAACTGTGATGTTATCATCGACTATGATTATCGAACAGTTCAAGTACAGTTGATATAGTTGAAGCACAGTCAAAGTATGGTTTTTTTGGATGGAATATTTGGCGCCAGCCTATAGGTTTTCTAGTTTTTCTAATTTCTTCTTTGGCAGAATGTGAAAGATTACCTTTTGATTTACCAGAAGCGGAGGAAGAATTAGTAGCAGGTTATCAAACCGAATATTCCGGTATAAAATATGGTTTATTTTATCTTGTTTCTTACCTCAATTTATTAGTTTCCTCTTTATTTGTAACAGTTCTCTACTTAGGCGGGTGGAATTTATCTATTCCCTATATATCCTTTTTTGATTTTTTCCAAATGAATAACGCCATTGGAATTTTGGAAATGACAATGGGTATCTTTATTACATTAACTAAAGCTTATTTATTTCTCTTCATTTCTATCACAATAAGATGGACTTTACCCAGGATGAGAATGGATCAGTTATTAAATCTTGGATGGAAATTTCTTTTACCTATTTCTCTGGGCAATCTCTTATTAACAACCTCTTCCCAACTTGTTTCACTATAAATAAGATAATACAATAACAGTAAGAATATTTTCAACACAAAGGCTCTCTCAAACAAGAGAAAGAAACATATCTTTTTCATAGATATTTAGAATGAATATGTTCCCTATGGTAACTGGGTTCATGAGTTATGGTCAACAAACAATACGTGCTACAAGGTACATTGGTCAAAGTTTCATAACTACCTTATCCCACACAAATCGTTTACCTATAACGATTCACTACCCTTACGAAAAATCAATTACACCGGAGCGTTTTCGGGGCCGAATCCACTTTGAATTTGATAAATGTATTGCTTGTGAAGTATGTGTTCGCGTATGTCCGATAGATCTACCCCTTGTGGATTGGAGATTTGAAAAGGATATTAAAAGGAAACAATTGCTTAATTATAGTATTGATTTCGGAGTTTGTATATTTTGTGGCAATTGTGTTGAGTACTGTCCGACAAGCTGTTTATCAATGACTGAAGAGTATGAACTTTCTACTTATGATCGTCATGAATTGAATTACAATCAAATTGCTTTAAGTCGGTTACCTATCTCCATAATGGAAGATTACACAATTCAAACAATTAGAAATTCTACTAAAAGTAAAATAGAGGAAGATAAATCTTCGAATTCAAGAACAATTACTGATTACTAAATTCGTATTTTTTCTTTTCTTTTTGTTATAAAAAAAGAATAATCCTTTACTAACTATAAAGAAAAACGAATAACTACATGCTTATTGGAAATTTTTGATTTTTTTAAATCAGACTAGATTTTCGTGATAGAATTTCTAACTATACAACTTATCCAAAAAAAAATATCCTAATCCCTTTTGCCTTCCTTGAATCCTTTAGTTTTAGTCAGTTCATGAAAAATTTTATACTATTAATTTCTTTTTATCCATAATGGATTTACCTGGACCAATACATGAGATTCTTATGCTATTTGGGGGTTTTGTTCTTCTACTAGGGGGTCTAGGAGTAGTAGTACTTACCAACCCCATTTATTCTGCCTTTTCGCTGGGATTAGTTCTTGTTTGTATATCCTTATTCTATTTTTTATTAAATTCCTACTTTGTAGCTGTGGCACAACTTCTTATTTATGTGGGAGCCATAAATGTCTTGATCATATTCGCTGTAATGTTCGTAAATGGCTCAGAATGGTCTAAAGATAAGAATTATTGGACTATTGGAGATGGGTTCACTTCACTAGTTTGTATAACTATTGTTTTTTCACTAATGACTACTATCCCAGATACGTCATGGTATGGAATTCTTTGGACTACAAGATCAAACCAAATAGTAGAACAGGGTCTCATAAATAATGTTCAACAAATTGGGATTCATTTAGCAACTGATTTTTATCTTCCGTTTGAACTCATTTCCATAATTCTTCTAGTTTCTTTAATAGGTGCAATTACTATGGCTCGGCAATAAGAAAACTTTAAAATAGTAAAAATTCTAAGAATTGCAAATCTAAAAAAAATAACTAAAGAATCACAATTTTGTTTTGATTTAGTAAAACCGATCTACTGCCAACAAATACCTTCTTTCTTTTCTCTTTTGTTGTGTAATTGTTCTATTGTAATTAATTGAATCGGTTCCATTCTTGTCCTCATATTGAAATGAATCGAGATTTATAAGGAGTTAATTAATGATGTTTGAGCATGTACTTTTTTTGAGTGTCTATTTATTTTCGATTGGTATCTATGGATTGATCACAAGCCGAAACATGGTTAGAGCTCTAATATGTCTTGAACTTATACTGAATTCAATTAATCTAAATCTCGTAACATTTTCTGATCTATTTGATAGTCGCCAATTAAAAGGAGACATTTTTGCCATTTTTGTGATAGCCCTTGCGGCTGCCGAGGCCGCTATTGGACTATCCATTCTTTCTTCCATCCATCGTAATAGGAAATCAACTCGTATCAATCAATCTAATTTATTGAATAATTAGACATACAATCCTATAAACAAAGGCGCATATATAATAATATTGAATATTAAGATGAATGGAAATCAATACTATTTTCTTAGTATTATTTGAAAATATACATTTTTTTTAATAGGTTATTGCATAGTATTCTTTTTCACTTAAATGAATTTTTGTAATTCATTGATATTGCAATTTTAATATTGCAATAATTTATATTGAAAAGACGATAGCCAATTTATTGGCTAATTCGAATTCGTATGTACAATTCGTATAATTTTGATTATTGAAGTCAAAAATTCAAGTCTCTTGGCTTTTTTCACGCTTTCTCACAAACGGATTAAAAAATATATTATTTTTTTTTTTTGAAGTTTGGATAAACCATTGCTTCGTCTGGTGTCTACAATACATATGACTCATGATAGTACTAATTTCATTTTTACCAGATCGAAAAATTTTATGTTGAAAAGAAAAATTTATAGATCCAATGTCACATTCCGTAAAAATTTACGATACATGTATAGGATGCACTCAATGTGTACGAGCTTGTCCAACAGATGTATTAGAAATGATACCTTGGGATGGATGTAAAGCCAAGCAAATTGCTTCCGCGCCGAGAACCGAAGATTGTGTGGGTTGTAAAAGATGCGAATCCGCTTGCCCGACAGATTTTTTAAGTGTCCGCGTTTATTTAGGGCCTGAAACAACCCGTAGCATGGCTCTATCTTATTGATACGTTACAAAAAACTTCATTCGAATCGTCTGATTCCTCTTTACCGAAGAAGCCTGTGCTCAAAATAATCGAGCACGGGCTTTTCTGGTCAAAACGTATCTTGTCTTTATCACTTTATCATGAGTTATTTTCCTTGGTTAACAATACTTGTTGTTTTGCCGATATTTGCAGGTTTATTAATTTTCTTTTTACCTCATAGGGGAAACAAAATCATTAGGTGGTATACTATATCCATTTGTTTATTAGAATTCCTTCTAATGACTTATGCATTCTGTTATCATTTCCAACTGGAGGATCCCTTAATCCAACTAAAGGAGGATTATAAATGGATAGATATCCTCGATTTTCACTGGAGATTGGGAATCGATGGACTTTCAGTAGGATCCATTTTATTGACAGGATTTATCACTACTTTAGCTACTTTAGCAGCTTGGCCAGTTACCCGGAATTCGCGATTATTCTATTTCCTGATGCTCGCAATGTATAGTGGTCAAATAGGATTATTTTCTTCGCGAGACCTTTTACTTTTTTTTATCATGTGGGAGTTAGAATTAATTCCTGTTTACTTACTTTTATCCATGTGGGGAGGAAAGAGGCGTTTATATTCAGCTACAAAATTTATTTTGTATACTGCAGGCGGTTCCATTTTTTTCTTAATCGGAGTTCTGGGTATGGGCTTATATGGTTCCAATGAACCAGGATTAGATTTGGAAAGATTAATTAATCAATCATACCCGGCAACCTTGGAAATACTTTTATATTTTGGCTTCCTTATTGCTTATGCTGTCAAATTGCCGATTATACCCCTACATACGTGGTTACCAGATACCCATGGGGAAGCTCATTATAGTACATGTATGCTTTTAGCGGGAATCTTATTAAAGATGGGAGCATATGGATTGATTCGTATCAACATGGAATTGTTACCTCATGCTCATTATCTATTTTCGCCCTGGTTGGTAATAATAGGAGCTATCCAGATAATCTATGCAGCTTCAACTTCTCTTGGTCAACGAAATTTCAAAAAAAGAATAGCCTATTCCTCTGTATCTCACATGGGTTTCATAATTATAGGAATTGGTTCCATAACCAACATTGGACTCAATGGAGCTATTTTACAAATATTATCCCATGGATTTATTGGTGCTACACTTTTTTTCTTGGCAGGAACGGCTTCTGATAGAATGCGTCTTGTTTATCTCGAAGAACTTGGGGGAATATCTATCCCAATGCCGAAAATTTTTACTATGTTTAGTAGCTTTTCAATGGCTTCTCTTGCCTTACCAGGAATGAGTGGTTTTGTCGCAGAATTAGTAGTCTTTTTTGGACTAATTACTAGTCCAAAATTTCTGTTAATGCCAAAAATGCTAATTACTTTTGTAATGGCAATTGGAATGATATTAACCCCTATTTATTTATTATCTATGTTACGCCAGATGTTCTATGGATACAAGTTATTTAATGTTCCAAACGCAAATTTTGTGGATTCTGGACCACGGGAACTCTTTATTTTAATATGTATCTTTTTACCAGTAGTAGGTATTGGTATTTATCCAGATTTAGTTCTCTCCCTATCCGTTGACAGGGTAGAGGCTCTCTTATCCAATTATTATCCTAAATAGGTTTTTTTAACTAGTCCGCTCTATTAATGCAGAAAAAAGTAAAAAGTCTAATTAGATTTAGATCTTTTTTGTTTTATTTGAGAACCCCTTGAGAGGGCGTTCAAGGGGTTCTCAAATAAAACAAAAAAGTAAAAACGTTCATTTCATGAAGGTTTCATTTTATGTAATCATTTAGGTGTTAATGTAAACGAACCATAACTATGTAAACCTATTCCTAATAGATTGATACCAAAATAGCAGATCCAAATTATAAGAAATCCTATCGAAGCTACAAGTGCCGAATTCGTACCCTTCCAATTTGGATTTGTTCTACTATGTAAATAAATTGCAAATATGGTCCAAGTAATAAATGCCCAAGTTTCCTTAGGATCCCAATTCCAATACGATCCCCACGCCTCATTAGCCCATACTGCTCCACAAAGAATACCTATGGTTAAAAGGGTAAATCCTAGACTAATGACACGATAACTCCAAGAATCCAAACGCTCCGTTAATTGATATTTGTAATAATTTGGAAATGAAGGAACAGAGGTGCTTTTTAAAGCACTTCTTTTTGCAGAAAAATCACTAAAGAAAAATGTTTTATTTAAAACTTTTTTTTTCTTTTTAGAAAAGAAATAGAAATTCTTTCGAAATCTAATGATTAGAATAGCGGCAGATAATAAGGATCCGCACAAAAGAGTTGCATAGCTTAGTAACATCATACTGACATGCATCATTAACCACTGAGATTGTAGAGCAGGTACTAGTATTGTGGATTGATGCATTTCAGTTAAAAGACCCGATGTGGCAAAGCCTTGCGTTAAAATAGTACTTGGCGTAGTTATTGTACTTAAATCATTTTGAAAGTTCTGTATCTTAGGAATGGTATGAAGAATATACAGAGACCATGAAAGGAAGATCAATGACTCATATAAATTACTTAATGGAAAATGTCCCGAAGAAGCCCAACGAGAAACTAGGAATCCTGTTATAGAGAAAAAAGTAACTATCATTCCTTTTTCTGACGAATCACGTAATCCCCCAAGTTCACGAACTAATAAGGTTATCAAATGAATCGTAATCACAATAGAAATGGTTGAGAAAGAGATATGAGTTAGTATATGTTCTAAAGTTGCAAATAGCATAAGGGGAAGGTCCCATTACAAAATTGTAAGTTTCGAATTGAATCCATTTTCTAATCTATTGTATTCTTTTTCGAGAATGCCGCCACTCGGATTCGAACCGAGATGCTTGAGCACTGCTTCCTAAGAGCAGCGTGTCTACCAATTTCACCATGGCGGCTAACTTCAAATAATGGGTAACTTAAAAGAATAATAGCTATTATCTCGCGAGTCGTCGAGATTGGTGGGAAAGTCTATAAAATTTAGGAACATTAGAGTCTTCATTAAAATAGACTTCGTTTGGTAGTATCGTTGCGATTTTTTTTACAATAAACTCTTGCTGGGCCTAATAGAAAGACTGCTTGAAAGAGTTGGAACTCCTTTTTTTCTAATTAGTTTCTCCCTTAAATTTTAAAAATTCTTTCAATAAAAGGAAAAAATTATAGAATCAAAGTCTTTATGCTCCTATTAATATTAATAGGATTTCCTTTACTAACATTAAACCAATGATTTTGGAGAAAATGGAAGTGGTAAGTCCTATTGCAAGAATACTCCACTTTTCATAATAGAATTCTCATATTTTATTATGAGAATTCTATTATGAAAAACTCATGGATCATTAATAGGAAAAGAATACTTAGCACACAGTATACCAAAACTTTTATTCTATATATCAGAGGGGTTTCTTCTAACAATATTGTACCGAGTAATTCAACACATAAAAGTACATTAATTAATTAATCCAAATTATTCATATTTAAGTAATTGGAATAATTTTTTGATAGGTCAATTCAGATTATTCCAAAACCTTATTACTTATTATTTGTTTGTTGTTGCCCCGAAAAACCCTTTGGTTTTGGATGTTCATTCCCGCTGGAAAATGATCTTGATTTTGCTAAAGAATAAGAGTGTACTATGGAAAAATAAGTTTTTTTTTTCCAAATATTTTTACGAATACGCTTTTTTGACAATGAAATACGTTTTTTTGGAACAGCCATTCAAAAAGGGGAAATTATTTTTTTCTAGTTGTATGTGAAAGACATCTATTGTGGCAAATCAATTCTTCTTTTTCTTAGTATTTATACTTAGATACTGAAAGATACTGACATTCTGCATTTTTTTCCGTATATATTTTAGACTTTGTTTTAATAATATAGAATATATAGATAAGGTTTCCCCTTTAAATCTATTTATAGCTTTAAATCTATTTATAGATATTTATATATCAAGTATACTCCATATATAGATATACGGTATGGAAGCCTATCCCCTATATAAGATGGGTGGATAAAAAGAAGGGAAAATCCAAATAGTTAATTTGGAATTCAATCAATCAGTTACGAAACAAGAGAGCTGCTTCATCTTTGTTTTAAAGAAATCTAAAAATGAAAAGTAAAAAGATTCAACCTTTTTTTTTTACTAAATATCCTTATTTAGGTAATAATTAGGTAACGAAGTTATTTGATTAACTTTTTGAATTTAACCAATTAAACCCATTTTTAATTTTTGATTATCTCAATGAAATAAATTTTTGAAAAAATTAAGAATTCCAGTATTTTTTCTTATTCTTTTTATTTATTCCTTCAGAAAGAGATAAGAATTGGTTTGGTGAATCGGAAACAATTTTATTTTATAGAAAAATTTCAAGTAAAAATTTCAACTTCTTTTCTTATGGAACATATATATAAATATGCATGGGTAATCCCTCTTCTCCCACTTCCAGTTATTATGTCAATGGGATTTGGCCTTTTTTTTATTCCGACAGCAACAAAAAATCTTCGTCGCATATGGGCTTTTCCTAGTGTTTTACTCTTAAGTATTGCTATGGTATTCTCAGTTCAACTGTCTATTCAACAAATAAATGGAAGTTCTATCTATCAATATCTATGGTCTTGGACCGTCAATAATGATTTTTCTTTAGAATTTGGATACTTGATTGACCCGCTTACTTCTATTATGTTAATACTAATTACTACTGTAGGAATCCTGGTTCTTATTTATAGTGACGGTTATATGTCTCACGATGAAGGGTATTTGAGATTTTTTGTTTATATAAGTTTTTTCAATACTTCCATGCTAGGATTGGTTACTAGCTCTAATTTGATACAAATTTATTTTTTTTGGGAACTCGTAGGAATGTGTTCCTATTTATTGATAGGCTTTTGGTTTACACGACCAATCGCAGCGAGTGCTTGTCAAAAAGCTTTTGTAACTAATCGTGTAGGGGATTTTGGTCTATTATTAGGAATTTTAGGTTTTTTTTGGATAACGGGTAGTTTAGAGTTTAGGGATTTGTTCAAAATAGCTAATAACTGGATTCCTAATAATGGAATTAATTCTTTACTTACTACTTTGTGTGCTTTTTTATTATTCCTTGGTGCAGTTGCGAAATCCGCACAATTCCCTCTTCACGTATGGTTACCCGATGCTATGGAAGGACCCACTCCCATTTCAGCTCTTATACACGCAGCAACTATGGTTGCTGCAGGTATTTTTCTTCTAGCTCGACTTCTCCCTCTTTTTATATCTCTACCTTTGATAATGAGTTTAATTTCTTTAGTAGGTACAATAACACTCTTCTTAGGAGCTACTTTAGCTCTTGCTCAGAGAGATATTAAAAGAAGCTTAGCTTATTCTACAATGTCTCAATTGGGTTATATGATGTTAGCTCTAGGTATAGGTTCTTATCAAGCTGCTTTATTTCATTTGATCACTCATGCTTATTCAAAAGCTTTATTGTTCTTGGGATCCGGATCAATTATTCATTCAATGGAACCTCTTGTTGGATATTCACCAGATAAAAGTCAGAATATGGTTCTTATGGGTGGTTTAAGAAAATATATTCCAATTACAAGATCTACTTTTTTATGGGGTACTCTTTCTCTTTGTGGTATTCCGCCTCTTGCTTGTTTTTGGTCCAAAGATGAGATCCTTAGTAATAGTTGGTTATATTCGCCCTTTTTTGGAATAATAGCCTCCTTTACTGCAGGATTAACTGCCTTTTATATGTTTCGGATATATTTACTTACATTTGATGGGTATTTGCGCGTTCATTTTCAAAATTATAGTAGCACTAAAGAGGGTCCCTTGTATTCAATATCCTTGTGGGGAAAAAGGATACCCAAAGGAGTGAATAGGGATTTCGTTTTATCAAGAACAAAGAATGGAGTTTCTTTTTTTTCACAAAATATACCAAAAATGCAAGGTAATACAACAAATAGGATAGGATGCTTTAGTACGTCCTTTGGGGCTAAAAAAACTTTTGCCTATCCGCATGAAACGGGAAATACTATGTTATTTCCTCTTCTTATATTATTGCTTTTTACTTTGTTCATTGGATTCATAGGAATCTCTTTTGATAATGGAGCGACGGATAATGGAATAGCGGGGTTAACCATATTATCAAAGTGGTTAACTCCCTCAATAAACTTTACCCAGGAAAGTTCTAATTCTTCTATAAATTCATATGAATTTATTACTAATGCAATTTCTTCTGTAAGTCTAGCTATCTTCGGTTTATTCATCGCATATATCTTCTATGGATCCTCTTATTCTTTTTTTCAGAATTTGGATTTACAAAATTTCTTTTACAAGGAAAGTCCTTTTTCGGACTTTTTTTATAAAGTAAAAAAAAATATATACAGTTGGTCATATAATCGCGGTTATATAGATATTTTCTATACTAGGGTCTTTACCTTCGGTATAAGAGGATTAACCGAACTAACCGAATTTTTTGATAAAGGTGTCATTGATGGAATTACCAATGGAGTGGGTCTTGTTAGTTTTTGTATAGGAGAAGAAATTAAATATGTCGGAGGAGGGCGAATTTCATCTTATTTATTCTTTTTTTTATGTTATCTATCCGTATTTTTATTCTTTTTTCTTTCTTAACTTAAGGAATTTACAAGTCTCTTTCCCTTTCCTACCCCCTTCTACCATCTCTCTATCTCCCTCGTCTTTTATCGGTTTTCCGCGATTTTTTCCATTCCTCTGTGTAAATAGCCTAATATGGGTTCACAATCAATAACATCTTCACCATCGAGAGTAACGATCAGTCGAAGAACACCATGCATTGATGGGTGTTGAGGGCCCATATTGACTATCATGAGATCTTTTCTTGTAAGCGGTAGACTCATATCCTTTCTTCCTTAATTCATTATTCCATCAAAATGGATTATTCCATGAATTCCTCAAAACGAGGCTCATCAAAATGCAAAATCTAAGACTACTATAAGACTACTAATAAAATAAGAAAAAAATTCGAACGATTAAATTACTGCTCCCGAATATTTAACTGACTGATTAATTTCTTATAACGTACTCTATTTTTCTTTGCCAAATAAGCTAGCAAACGTCGACGTTTTCCCAAAAGTATTCGTAGACCTCTTTCGGATGAAAAATCTTTTTTGTGTAATTCCAAATGTGAAGCAAGTCTCCGTATCTTATTGGTGAAACTAAATACTTGAAATTCAACAGAACCCCTGTTTTCTTCTTTTTCTTCTTTAACCATAAATCCCAAAATTTTTCTACCTCCTTTCTTTTTCATATATTTTTCTGATCAGGAAAAATCCAAAATTATGTCAGTTATTTTGAAGTTATTCTAATCTCGTACACACAAAAATTTGCAATTATTCATCTACTACTGGAATTTGGATTGATTTTATCAATGCAAATTGGATTTGGATAGAAGAGTAAATTCTTTCTACTATTTTAGATAGAAGAAATGTTTCTTCTATCTAAAATAGTAGAAAGAATTTTGCTGATTTTTTTATTGCTATATCCAATTTATTGATACACCATTTAATTTATATCATTTAGCAAAATGAAACACAGCATATGCATCCATCTTTCGGCTCGAGAATTTCACGGGATAGAGATATGGTATAAGAAATAGGCTATTAAGTAACTCTAAATGAATTGTGGATACATCTGTATCCTTAACATACTGAAACGATTGCCATTATTCGTATCAAACCAATAGCGATTCATACAAGCGAAATCTTCTAATCAATGGTGGGCCAATAATGAATTTTTTTGCATATGTATTAAGACGCTTGGCCTGATTTCGAAATTGTCCAGAGTTTTATATGTTGTTTTCATTGCAAAATGACGGGTCTCCTTCCGTAACTTTCCAATTACGAGTACGAGAATTGAAAGACATGAAAATTCCCAATTCTCTACGGCGTCTAGGAGATAGATAGAATATTTTCAGGAACAAGAAAATCAGAAGAATCTTTCTCTCTATTCACTACCATTCTGCGTCTTCGACTTTTATTAGTTTCTTTTCTTCTTTAATGTAATAGCTATAGTTTGATATAAGAATCCATTTCTCAAAGTAATGGAAACCATTCTCTTATAGTATAGGAAATGGTTCAAAATGGCTATTGCACCTTTTAGGTATCGTGAAAAGTGAT